AGGTTACGCTTAGACAAATTATCTTGTCTTCGCCTAGGATTCTTGCTAAAGAAAGCGACTTCTAAAAAAAATTATTATTTTGAATATTTGAAATTTTTTTTTAGAAAAATTCGATTTTATAGATTTAGGTTTTTGTAGGAATAGTATTGTGGGGTCTTTTTGTCGTTTTTTTATTAGTGATTTAGAATAGAACAAATCAAATATTGAAATAGAAGAGAACGGATAAGTAGTTTCATCTCAGGATTTCAAATATCTTAATCGTAGTGTTGGTATATTCCGTTTATTAAAATCTGGGTGGGGTTTTCTCTTGATTGAATACAGAAAAAGAAGATCGCCCCCCTTGTTTTGTGGTGCTTCACCGGGTCTATAGGCCTATCCGAAGAACAAGCTTATTTTACATTGTTGACAATGAAACTTACAAAAGAGATTCGTTTTTCAACAAACTTCAGCTTGTCCACAAATACGTTGGGTTATTCCCTAGATCTATGTGAATAACTCTTTGGAGTTTTTCACCAAACCTGTGTCATGATTTTTACTTCTTAAATTCATTAAGGTTAGGCATACCAAAGACAAGGAGTATCACTAACTTAATCCCTTGGTTGTGGGCAGGGAAATTCCCGCGGAATTTCCCTCCGAAGATTAATGACCGAAGTTTATCCACAATTGGATAAGGAGGGATTCGATCTCTTGAAATAAGTTTTTCTTTCAGTTTTCGGTTCTGCTTTAAACGAAGCCCGTGAGTGAGTTTCTAGTAAAAATTGGGTTTCGATGAACCAACCAGTCAGTTACAAGCAATAAACAAGAATGAAGAAATAAAAATTATGCAATTTTTTATTTTATTCATTTTGATTTATTAGGGCTATACGGACTCGAACCGTAGACCTTCTCGGTAAAACAAATCAAACTTATTTTTATCAAAATGATCTGAACTGTTTCAAAGACCCAACATGCATTTTTTTTGCATTGGGCTCTTTCATTAACTGATAGAAATATCAGCCAATTCGCCATATTTTTTCTTGACCGAAAAATAAGATAAGGAGATGGCTCCACGTGCTCTGATTCATTATTTTTGATTCCGGTCCAGGAGCACTACCAAAGTGTTTCAAAGGTGGGGGGTTATCTTGACGTAGGTCTGCCTCTGGCCTAGATCGTTTTAAGTTAAATGAAGTCTCTACCGCTCGGCTTAAAAAATCAAATATGAAACTTCATACACCTTAAAGTTCATAGAACGAAAAGAGATTTTTTGAGGACCTTAATACTCAAATACTCATTATGCCTAGCATTGAATGTACTGGTATTCACCCTATCAATATCTCAAATCGACGATGGAGTCTGTTTGGTACCTAACTGGGCACCCAAATCGGACCGAATCGTTTGTCAGGCTGTTGTTCCCTTAAAGTTATGGAGTAAGACATCGATTTATCAATAAGATCCATTTTGTGGATTGTATGATGGACTCCCCCGAAAAACATCGGCGCGCGTGTAAACGAGTTGCTCTACCAACTGAGCTATAGCCCTTAGTGCTTGTGATGCATATTTTAGCATATAGATCATTTGTTGTCAAGATGAATATTCTACGATCTAACATCCTAAATTTTTGAGTGATATTGATTAGATTATTATTATTATTGCTTATAAGGAATATGATATTTATAATCCATCGGCGGGATGGGTTCCCCTTGGTTCTTTTTGGGATGATAAATGACCTACTTAACTCAGTGGTTAGAGTATTGCTTTCATACGGCGGGAGTCATTGGTTCAAATCCAATAGTAGGTAGAACTTATTAGATACCATTGACTCCGGTATCTAATAAGTTTTTTGCCCCACCCTCTTCTATTTCTATTTTTATAGATTTTGTATTTTTATTTATTTTTGAATTGCGTTGTATCAAAATTTGATTCTGCTTGATTGGATTCACTCAGCAGAATCAAATTCAAATATTTAGGGTTTAGAATTAGAAACAGAACTTTTTTTGATTATTCGAACGCACCAATGAATTAGTTATGAAATTGCAGTGACAGCCTCTACTCTTGTCCTAGCTCGCCGAAGAGCTAGATTTGCCTCAATTATTTGTCTCTTTCCTTTAGCTTTTCTCAAATTAGCTTCTGCTATTTCAAGAGTTTGCCGAGCTTCTTGTGGATCAATATCACTACCTTTTTCCGCATCATTTACTAAAACAGTGATCTCATTACTACCTATTCTAGCAAAACCACCCATTAGAGCCATCGTTAACCATCGGTCCTTAAGTCGTATTCTCAAAATCCCTATATCTACAGCTGTAGCAATAGGAGCATGGTTTGGTAATACGCCGATTTGGCCACTATTCGTAGATAAAACGATTTCTTTAACTTCTGAATCCCAAACAATTCGATTAGGGGTCAGTACACAAAGATTTAAGGTCATTTCTTCAAATTGCTCTCCATTTCTAAGTTCATAGCCTTCGCGGCAGCTTCGTCGATATTACCTACCAAATAAAAGGCCTGCTCAGGAAGACCATCT